GTATAAAACCCCTTGTCCTTTAAAAAGACCCCATACGAAGATAAAAAAGAATCAAAATTTCTGCCAGATCCCTTATTTCCCTGGGATTGTAGTTCAATCGGTTAGAGCACCGCCCTGTCAAGGCGGAAGCTGCGGGTTCGAGCCCCGCCAGTCCCGACGGATCCAATAAATACAAAAATAACATTTTCCCTTTCTATGAACTAGTAAAGAGTGTCGAGGGATAGACTTTCATTCCCAAAGCAAAAAGGATTCTTGATTTCTTTTTTCTTTCCTATTTTTCCATCTCGCTTTTCTTTTATTGTTTGTTAGGTTTGGAACTATGTAATTAATTGAAGTGGAAAGGCAATCTGATGATCCTTCATCAGAAGACTGTCCAAGGAAGACGCAAGGTGGGTTATAGAAAAAACAAAGAAACGGATGATAAATATCATTTTGGAGTAATTAAGTTAGGAATCCAAATTTTGATTCGGTATGGATAAAAGAACTTCCTATGTTATACTATTCAAGTCTTGACGACGGGTTGATTTGATAGATCCGATATTGTTATTCATGATAGTAATCCGGTTCAAGATCATCGAGAAGTAATTCATTCATTGAATTTACAGACGATAGACGAAAGATTTATCATCTCTAGGGGATTAAATCCCGAGTTATTGCGAAGTAAAAAACCGATGAGATTATGGAAGTAAATATTCTTGCATTTATTGCTACTGCACTATTCATTCTAGTTCCTACCGCTTTTCTACTTATCATTTACGTAAAAACAGTCAGTCAAAATGATTAATTCAATTGAATTTTCAAATTAATTTGAATCAAACTTTCCTTCCAAGTTCTTATCAAAAATTTCCGAAATCAAATGAAAGGGATTCAATTCCACGTCTTAACTTAAACGAAATGAGCGCACGATAATTATAATCGGAAATTTTCTAAGAGATAGATAGTATGGTAGAAAAATTTTTTTTCTACCATACTATCTATCTCTTAGTCTATAAAGTTGTAATCTAGAATACAGATAAACGCTTAAGTTTCTATATATCAATCTACAATATTCTCTTCCTATATATTCCATATCAATATATTGTATGGAATTGACATAAGACCAAATTTGCTACATCTATTTGTTCCGATCAATCTGAAATAATTCTTATTTTAGGATTCTAATTCCTTTCCTTTTACTACTAAGTAAGGGGAAACCGCGCCCATTTTTAACGCCATATGAAATAAGTCGATAAAGCATAAACTGCCCTTTTTTAATTAGAATAGAAACAAATGCCCGATATGTAACTTGCCCGAGGCAAGATCTTATTATTGCCCAGTCTAGTCTCTCCTTAAACAATCACTATCTCTATATCATTTCTTATAGTAAAGTGCGTATACGCTTAACAAAACGACTTCTTTTTTGAAGAGTCAAGAGGGAAATAAATAAAAAAAGGGTCCTAGCTTAGTATCCATCTATAAAGATAGTAAGAGCCCATTCCCCTTGATTCAAATAGAAAATTTCGGAAGAATTTTAGGTTGGAATAAATTTCCAATCATCTGAATCCCTTTTTTTTTTCGAAGTACAAAGACGGGAATCAATGAAATATCTCTTGGATTGAAAGAGTCTGATTCCTATCATAGATTACTCCATTGGAATCCAATGGGATTCCAAATTCAGAGTTTTTATTTTAAAATAGTTCAAAATGCGTTGCAGAACGATCTATAAAACAAGCGGGTTTGATTCCTGAACTCAATTAGTAGTACTTCTAAAGCCCACTTCTCCCCCACACTACGAGTGAAAGGGAAAATGTAAAGACTACCATTAAAGCAGCCCAAGCGAGACTTACTATATCCATGTGCATTATGTCTCCTAATCTCTATAAATACGAAGGAATTATTCCTCACTAATAATAGTGGAATTAATGTCGCAGAGTCAAAAGGGGGTTCTACCGAACACTATTGAGAAACCAATCCAATAAATAGATTATGTTATGATTTCGAGTTTTTTGGTGATTCAGGCGACACCCGGATTTGAACTGGGGAAAAAGGATTTGCAGTCCCCCGCCTTACCACTCGGCCATGCCGCCAAAATGATACAAAATAGATACAATTTTTCCCGGATTACTTAATTTTTATTGTACTTGCATTTTTACTTCTGTTTTACTTAATCCTTTTATTTCCTAAAATAAAAGAAATACCCTTTTTGATTGGATTTGATCCACCCCTTTGATTGTAATCTGAAAATACACAATGCTGAAAACATTCTCTCGTTTTTCTATTGAGAAATCAAATGTATATTTTTCAGACGATAAATTTCAACCGTTGACTAGTGACTCCTTACTTCTAATTCATGAACGATTCTGGGATTTGAATTTCAAATTGTGTTTTCCTAATGACAAAATAAAAATGGAATCAGAACTAATCAGTATTTATTTTTTCAATTAAAAAAGATTTCTCAGTTTCAATTATAACAAAACATATGAGTATATGTAAACCCCAGAACATAAATACAGATATCTAT